GAACATATTACTCTATTCCGTACTCTATTCCAAATCAAAATTTCGCGAGAAGTCATTACTAAGAGACATCTCAGTATTTAAATTTAGTCATTCGAAGGTCTCTTTTATTAGTTTTAATAGAAGAAAAAAAAAAATGGATTCTCCACTTTATCTGTATATATCGTTTATTCCTACGAAATACCAGACAAAATAGAACGATCTTAGAAGGGATATAATGAAATTCTTTGATTGGTTCTTCCCAGAGAAATGATCCTCGATAGGGACAACAAACAATTAATTAGAAAATGAATTATAACAAATATAAAAAATCTATAAAACTAAATATCTAAATTAAATAATAAACTGTTCTTATTCGAAACGCCTTGTAATCTTCAACCAATTCTGTGCTTCAATATAATTACCAGGAGTAAGCGCTATTGCTTGTTTCCAATACTCGGCGGCTTGATCGAACCAAGCCTCCGCAATTTCGGAATCTCCTTGTTGAACGGCCTGTTCTCCCCGGTCGGAATAGGGGGGTAAATTCCTTCCCTTAGAACCGTACTTGAGAGTTTCCGACCTCATACGGCTCAGCGGTCAAATTCTTTTGGTGTCCTATTTTTTAATTACCCTATCTAATTGAATGAGATTTCTCAGAGATATATCCCATTTTTTTTTTTCTCGAGTTAACCAAAAGAAAGAGGTTAATTGCATAAGTTTCAAACTCAAATTTTTCTTAATAATCAGTTTTATCTTTTCTCCCACCTTCAGAAAACTAAAGCATAAGCATTTTCACTATCATTCTAATTTTCTGAAAGGTAACTATCTCGGTTTCATATATAAATTGATATAGAATCTTTGAAAAAGACCTTCCTTCATAAGAAGGAAAAGACTTACTATCTTTGGGATCTGATGCTACACCGCTGCTCAATACCTTAGGGGATCAACTCTATTACATAAGTGGATTCCTAACTTTTATCTCATATCATGACATAAGCAAGCAGTTCTTATTGTATCGGACCAAAACCTCGCGAATTGATCTTTACGGCGCTTCTTCTATCAATTAGATCCTTTATCCATAGAATAAAGTATCTAGGCATACCTATTTCTTCATATTTCGACTTTTATGAAGTTTATTTCTTTGCTACAGCTGATAAAAATCGTTGTTTTGAACGATACATATGTAGAAAGCCTACCCTTTGTTTCTAGTATTTATTAACGAATTTGTTCCTTCTTTCCTTTTTTTATTTCTATAGTGGAGATAGTCGCACGTAATGACAGATCACGGCCATATTATTAAAAGCTTGTGGTAAGAATGGGTTTCGCTCTAGTGCCCGAAAATAATATTCTAAAGCTTTCGTATGTTCTCCGTTACTTGTGTGGATAAGGCCTATGTTATAGAGTATATAACTTCGATCATAAGGATCAATTTCTAATCGCATAGCTTCATAATAATTCTGTAAAGCTTCTGCATAATTTCCTTCGGATTGAGCTGACATCCGTTACGGTCGTCATTCGATTCAAAAAATCTCCGTTTCAGAACCGTACATGAGATTTTCATCTCATACGGCTCCTCCTTTATGTGCATAATGATAATAATACGTGGAATCAAAAAAGATTGAAATATTCTCATTATAAACTAAGCGGGGCTGGTGTTTTTACAAGAAATCTCTAGCCAACCTTCTTGTAAAAGATCTTTACTTAACATCAAGCATGTTGGTATTAGATAAAAAGTGACTCCAACAATTTCTTTGTCTTCAACGCCCTTTAATTTGCAGGAATTAGTCACTTCAACAGTCTTCGATGGTTATACGGGTATCCAAAAAACGAACGAGATGGATGTTTGTTGTCCCAACCATTCTTGTTAGTCCCGATCCTGATAAGGAAAAGGGATAATTTATAACAAAGTTTTCGTGTGTTGATTCCTAGGAGTAGTGCTTCTTCCCCTATGCCCTCTATTGGTGGAGACCTAACCCATAGGGGTAACCTCCCGCTCAATACTCTAGAATCGACAATTGAAGCATCTGAGGCTGCATTAATCGGGGATACACGACAGAAGGGTTTGCTTTATTTACAAACTTCACCTTCAACAAGCGTAGATTTATTTCAATAATTTTTTTTCCTATCCCGAATAATGTTGTCTTTCTCTTAAGACTGAGAGCAGTAAAAAATAGAAAAGAAAATAAATAAAAAAATAATCAAATCGCACCATCTCTGTAATAGGTGAATGCCTCTTTTTCTCCCGAAGTTGTCGGAATTATTCGTAATAAGATATTGGCTACAATTGAAAAGGTCTTATCAATAAAATTTCCATTTATCCCAGATCTAGACATAGGTGTATTAATCCATTCTATAATTTATTTGAATTTCATTTCGTGAGAAAATGATCCCACAAACAAAGGAATTGTACAGTACGAAATAACATAAAAACGGATTCATTAAAATAAAAAGGAAGACCTTTTACTCATACTCAAATTGTTTCGTTTTGACAGGAATCAATAATAAAAAAAAAAAAAAATCCGGGGGACGGTTCATGAATTTGAAATCAATCTATGGGTTAAGAAGTTGGAGTAAGGAGTTGTTGTTGAAAAATCTAAAACTGGAAAGGCATTTTAGAATTTTTATGAAAATTGAATAATGATCTAAAGATATCCATTAAACACAGTCTAAAAAAATGGATCAATCGTTGAATTCGTTTCAATTGAGAGATTAAATCCGGTATAAATATTAGAAAGGGCGGAAACCCCATCTTCGCAAACATGAATAGATATATCTTTATTTTACAATTTTTCACAAAAAAGATTTATGCGGAAGGATTTGTCTTTGATGAAAAGTTTTCTATTTTTAGAGTTCAATTTTTTAATAATTTTAATTCAATGTAGATACCTATCCAAAATAATATGAATGACTCACTATTAACTCGGTTTTTTGGCCATAATCATTATGTAGGAGAGGTGGCCGAGTGGTTCAAGGCGTAGCATTGGAACTGCTATGTAGACTTTTGTTTACCGAGGGTTCGAATCCCTCTCTTTCCGTACTCTTCACCTAATTCACCAATGTTACTGACTGCAATGCATCAAATAAGAATGTATACTCCAACAGTTAGACCTTTCTTTTCTTTGATATCGATTATGTATTCCTAATCCAAATCTTCTGTGGTACGAAAAATACTGGGCAAAATGGACAAGGAATGAAAATCCCCTACCGATCTATGATACATGAATGAGATCAAAATCCCCAGATCAAACCCCTTACCTTACTTAACTTACCCCGGGTCCCTTTACTTAAGCCAAAATAGAGAGGTCAAAATTGTCCGAACCCTTGTTATTTTAGTTGGGGTTAAGTCTGACGAGAGTAATATTCTACAACTAGCAATTCATTTATTTTCAAACCGACCCATTTACTATCTATTATTTGATTGACGAATCCTTCATATTGGAATGGGTGAAGAGTCAAATGGTTTGGCAACTCCTCGCGGGGGGATGAATCAAGATAATTTTGAATCAGAGCCCTAGATTTTTGCTCATCCCTCACTGTAATAATATCTCGGGGTTTACAGCGATAACTTGGTATATCTACTATACGACCATTAACTAAAATATGTCTATGGTTAACTAATTGGCGGGCTTGAGGAATAGTCGAAGCCATACCCAATCGAAAAAGGATGTTATCCAAACGCATTTCAAGTAATTGTAGTAAAACCTGACCTGTTGATCCTTTGGCTTTTCCGGCGATACGAACGTATTTAAGTAATTGTTGTTCTGTAAGACCATAATGAAAGCGCAATTTTTGTTTTTCTTCTAAACGAATACGATATTGAGATTTTTTTCCGGGGCGCGATTGGTTTCTAAGATCGCTTCCGGCTCTAGGCTTTTTACTAGTTAGTCCCGGTAAAGCCCCCAGACGACGGATTTTTTTGAAACGAGGCCCTCTGTAACGTGACATAAAGACTCCTTATTTTTTATGAAATTTCATAAAACAAAATTAAAACTAAACTAAAATATGATAAATTAATCGAAATTTACTGAAGTATTGTATTACAAAGAATAATTAGAGGAATTGTATCAATATCCGGACCTTATTGTATATAAATAATTGTATTGTATTATATAAATAAAAAGAATTTTAAATAATAATAAAAAAAATTCAGGGTTCTTTTCTTGATTGATTTGTTCTACAGAGACCGAACTCCTCCAATCCCATTTTTATTCATAATTGGAAGTTCCTACGAGATGATAGGGTGACCCTTGGGAAAGGGAAAGAAGTTTTTCGCTTCGATTTCACATTATCAATTATGTAAAAAATAAAAAATCAAACAAACGGAGAAAAGCCGGCTATCGGAATCGAACCGATGACCATCGCATTACAAATGCGATGCTCTAACCTCTGAGCTAAGCGGGCTCACATAACATAAATTGTACACGTATACTAATTTAGTAAACTACTGAGATATTAACTGTTCATTCTTAGCTATTTCATAAGAAATATGATATATAGAAAAATAGAAATATCAAAAATAAGGAAGAATAGAAAATAGAATTTTATAATTTCCAAACATATTGGATATTTGAATATTTATAGAACATACCTATTAATATAGCGATATTATTAAATATCGCGATATAAAATTTTGATCTATTTCTCAAATATATGTTTATCAATAATAAATATCTTAATTAGTTTAATTAGATGGTAAGATTTTTTTTACTATTCTATGTTTACTATTTTTTATTACATAATTTTATTATATTTCATATATATTTTATATATAGAAATATATATATTTCATTTTAATTTAATTTGAAAATATATTTTAATATTTCATTTTAAATAAAATCGAGTAATGTAATTAAGTTTAGAATCTTATTCTATTTCTATATTTATTGTATATTACAATCTTATAATATTATTATTTATTATATATAATAAATAATAATTTCATATTTAATTAATAAATAATTTTATTTTGAATTCTCTTCTAATTCTAAATTAACGGAATGGTTAGTTATAGCCATTTTATTAGTTTTAGTTATGGCTATTAATTTAATTTAAAATTAATAATACTCAAATCTTCCTTTTCGTTTTTTTGTTATGTTATAATGTTTTTTTTGTTATGTTATAATGTTTTTTTTTGTTATGTTATAATGTTATAGAAGGCCTGCCCTAAGAATAACATGAAAGATAAAAGCGCAATCCAGATCATAATGAAACACTCCTCTGGTTTCATTCGGAAAGGTGAAAGCTAAGACGAAAAAAAAAAAGAATCGACCGTTCAAGTATTTAAAATTGCACGCTAAAAACGGTAGAAATAGGGGCATATATAAGTATAATAAATATATATTATAATAATAAATATATATTATACTATAATGTATATGTTATGCGATCTATATTGAATTGATGATATAGAAATGATAGAATCATTTCTGATTGGACCAAATATGGGTCTCCGATAGAGATGAAAGAAAATATACAAGAAATCAAATAGTAGAAAACACTTTTCAATATAGGAACCGGTATCTAATGAATTCAACCGGTCCAGCATAATAGAAATGAAAGAAAAGGGGGGGGGCGGCATCATGATGTGATCTTGATCACATCAAAAAAAAGAGGGGATATGGCGAAATTGGTAGACGCTACGGACTTAATTGGATTGAGCCTTGGTATGGAAACCTACCAAGTGAGAACTTTCAAATTCAGAGAAACCCTGGAATTAAAAATGGGCAATCCTGAGCCAAATCCTGTTTTATGAAAATAAACAAGGGTTTCATAAACCGAAAATAAAAAAGGATAGGTGCAGAGACTCAATGGAAGCTGTTCTAACAAATGGAGTTGGCTGCATTGTGTTAGTAAAGGAATCCTTCCATCGAAACTTCAGAAAGGATGAAGGATAAACCTATATACATACGTATAGTACTGAAATACTATCTCAAAATGATTAATGACGACCCAAATCTGTATTTTTTTATATTTATATGAAAAATGAAAGACTTGTTGTGAATCGATTAAAAATTGAAAAAAGAATCGAATATTCATTGATCAAACCATTCACTCCACCGTAGTCTGATAGATCTTTTTAATAATTGATTAATCGGACGAGAATAAAGATAGAGTCCCATTATACATGTTAATATCGACAACAATGAAATTTATAGTAAGAGGAAAATCCGTCGACTTTAGAAATCGTGAGGGTTCAAGTCCCTCTATCCCCAAAACGACCCGGTTGACTCCCTAATTATTTATTTTCATTTTATCATTTTGTTAGCGATTCAAATCAAAATTCGTTATATTTATCATTCATTCTCATTCTACTCTTTTCTTTCACAAATGGATCTGAGCGAAAATTTTTTTCTTATCACAAGACTTGTGTGTGATATATATGATACGCGTACAGTACAAATGATTTGAGCAAGGAATCCATTAAATTTGAATAATTAACAATACATATCATTACTTGTACTGTACTGAAACTTTGAAAATTTATTTTTGAAGATCCAAGAAATTCTATTAGATCCTGTATAATACTTTGTAATACTTTTTCGTTTTTCTAATTGACTAATTGACATAGACCCAAGTCCTATATTAAAATAAAATGAGGATGATGCGTCGTGAATGGTCGGGATAGCTCAGCTGGTAGAGCAGAGGACTGAAAATCCTCGTGTCACCAGTTCAAATCTGGTTCCTGGCACATGAGTAATTTGTATGAGTATATATTCTAAAAATTAATTGATATGGGTCGACATACATATTCATTAATAGTATAAATCATGATACATATTTATCCATCTAAATGTCGGAGATATACCCCTTATATATATCATATGTATATAAAGTATACAAAAGAATTCCATTTTGTTTCCTCTTGTTTTTTTTATTTGTCCATACTGTGTCTCCTTTTGTTCAAAAAAAACGTTAATACTTTATACATATTCGAAAGGCTAAATTAGTTAGTTGAAAGAGAAAAAGTATAGTCTAGAGGAGTTGAGGGATGGGAATAGCCAAAGTTCATTTCAGATACAGTACAAATAGAATATGATCCTCTTTCATTTCCTTCTATATTTTTTTCATATTCTATTTCTTCATTTCCTCCTATGTTACTTTCTATAGCCCATCTAAGTGATGTGCGCGGTACATAGTTCATAATGCGGAACTCTTTTAGTTTCATCCTAGTGGCTCGGCTCATTCGAAAAAGTATCTTCAAAATTTGAGAATCTCAATGAATCCTCTAATTTTTTTTTTTTAGTATTTATTTTATTTAGCCCACCCAATAACTAAAAAAAAAAGAATCTGTGAATGAAACTTCAATTACTATGTTTGATCTCGAAGAGAATGTACAAAAATTCTTTGAATATCTGGAGTTGTAGAAGTGAAGATTAGTTTCTGATTATTCAATGAGCATCTTGTATTTCATAAAAATTAGGGGCAATATAATCCTTACGTAAAGGCCATCCTATCCAACTTTCAGGCATTAAGATACGTTTCAGGCGTGGATGATTATCATAAAGGATTCCCAGCATATCATAG